TAGTTATAATAGTTTGTAATCTATTTCATATATTCCGCGCGTTCCGGATACTAGAATGAATATCCGACGAGGTAAAACCATCTGTATCAAGATGCCAGAACCGATTTCTGTAGTATCCATAGGATCAATTATAACAAGTCACACACTCATATTCCGGAAATACAGAAACAAAGAAATTCCACGGTCGAACTACCAAAAAATAGAATGGGCTAAAAACGACCTAAATGCTTCACTTTGTTTTGTATTGAAAAGCTATTTAGTAGTTCTTGTGAATCTAATTCATTGAAATTCCGTCCAGTAAAATGGAAGAATTATAAATCTCCAAAATAATAGATAGGAATATCGCAAATAGAGCCATTGCGATACCCATCAAAGGAGTAGTTCCCCAACCGGGAGCTACTTTACCATATTCCGAATTCAATGGTTTCAATAAATCCCCTATAATAGTTCGTCTTGGACCAGATCTAGAACTATCCTCAACGGTTTGTGTAGCCATAAATCCTATTTTGTATTCATTGAGAGCCGTTGACTTTGTATACCATTATATTGTAAATAAATGATCTTATCATAGATCCGTTGTGGTCTTTCAATTATATTAAAATTATATAATAATGGAAACAGCAACCTTAGTTGCCATCTCTATATCTGGTTTACTTGTAAGTTTTACGGGGTACGCCTTATATACTGCTTTTGGGCAACCCTCTCAACAACTACGAGATCCATTCGAGGAACACGGAGACTAGTTGAAGTAATGAGCCTCCCAATATTGGGAGGCTCATTACTTCAATTGAGATAATAAAAAATCATTTCATCTTTTTAGTTGGAACTTTAGGCGGTTCCCGAAAAAAGATAGCGAAAAAGATTATTCCTAAAGTTGAGACTAAGAGGAATGTATAAACCAATGCTTCCATAGATTCGATTGTGGTTTACAATTATAGCTTCCATACCTGTTTATTTTGGATCGTCTCCCAGATAACTAAAGAGCAAGAGTCAAAGAAAAGGCAGCAATTCAAATCAAGATTTATCCGGTACCCTATTTATGTTAAACTCTGTTAAATCACAAAAAGAAAGGTGAAAAGTAAGAAATCAATCTTGTATCAGACTGCTTGTCTTTTTGTAGTTGGATCCCCAAGTTTTTGGAATGCTCCAAATTCTACTTGAGCATCCAAATCTGGGTCAATACCGGCAAAAACATCTCTGAACAAGGTTCTAGCACCATGCCAAATGTGTCCGAAGAAGAAGAGTAGAGCAAACGAAGCATGTCCAAAAGTAAACCAACCCCTTGGACTGCTACGAAAAACACCATCGGATTTCAAAGTAGCGCGATCTAATTCAAAAATTTCTCCCAATTGAGCACGTCTAGCATATTTTTTCACAGTAGCAGGATCACTATAACTGACTCCATTCAGTTCGCCGCCATAGAACTCCACAGTTACACCTACTTGTTCGACACTATACTTCGATTCTGCCCTTCGAAAAGGAACATCGGCTCTAACAATTCCATCCCCGTCTACCAAAACAACCGGAAATGTTTCAAAAAAAGTAGGCATACGACGTACAAAAAGTTCACGCCCTTCTTTATCTCTAAAGATAGGGTGTCCTAACCACCCAACAGCTATTCCATCCCCGTTGTCCATTGAGCCCGCTCTGAATAATCCCCCCTTTGCCGGATTATTGCCGATGTAATCATAAAAAGATAATTTTTCAGGAATTTTAGACCAAGCTTCTGATAAACTTTGATTTTCGGCTAGCCCAGCACCAACTCGTCGATATATTTCTTGCTGGAAGTATCCCTGATCCCATTGATAACGAGTGGGACCAAATAATTCAATCGGGGTAGTTGCTGAACCATACCACATAGTTCCAGCAACAACAAAAGCGGCAAAAAAAACAGCAGCGATACTACTGGAAAGGACGGTTTCAATATTTCCCATACGTAATCCTTTGTATAGACGTTGGGGCGGACGGACACTAAGATGGAATAGACCTGCTAATATGCCCAATGTCCCTGCTGCAATATGATGAGAGGCTATTCCTCCCGGAACAAAAGGATCAAAACCTTCCACACCCCACGCTGGATTTACAGATTGTACCCTTCCGGTTAGTCCATAAGGATCGGACACCCATATTCCAGGACCATACAACCCCGTTACATGAAATGCGCCAAACCCAAAACAAGCCAGTCCTGAAAGAAATAAATGAATTCCAAAAATCTTAGGTAAATCCAAAGAAGGTTTTCCCGTGCGTTCATCACAAAAAATTTCTAGATCCCAATACACCCAATGCCAAATAGCTGCCAAAAAGCACAAGCCAGAAAACACAATATGTGCACCGGCCACACCTTCGTAACTCCAAATACCCGGATTCGTTATAGTCCCTCCTGTGATACTCCAACCGCCCCATGAATTGGTTATTCCTAAACGAGTCATGAAAGGTATAACAAACATACCTTGTCTCCACATTGGATCAAGAACAGGGTCAGAGGGATCAAAAACCGCTAATTCATATAGAGCCATCGAACCGGCCCAACCAGCAACTAGAGCTGTATGCATTATATGGACAGAAAGCAAACGACCCGGATCATTCAATACGACAGTATGAACACGATACCAAGGCAAACCCATGGAAATACCCCTTTATCAACGAAAAATAGACACTATGTAACTTTATTGCATTGGAAAAAAACTATGTTATGGACCTCCCCTTTTCAGTAGATTATCTCGAGGAAAGGATTAAGATTTGTTCTATTATTTTAGTAATAATGGAAGAGTTCTGTTTGTAGGAACAAAAAGAAGCAGATCTATTCTATACCCGATAAGTACCAATACGCAATGGTAGGGGGGGCGGGATCCCGCTTTCATTTTCTATGAGTGAAAGCATCCATATTTGTTCATATCATTCAAAAGACCCATTCTTAAAAATTTTCTTCTTTCGTCATAGTCATATTCATTCTGTCTTCTTTTTTTTTTTTTATGTTATGAACTTATTACATTTTTGGATAAACTATGATAAAGGCTAATCTTATTAAGACAATAAACCCATTTATACGCTTCCACATCAAAGTAAGATATAGTACTTAATTCTTTTTTTCTTTCTTTTAATGCCTATTGGTGTTCCAAAAGTACCTTTTCGAAGTCCTGGAGAGGAAGATGCATCTTGGGTTGACGTATAGTGCGACTTGTCAGATATATTGGGTCACATGGGATTCCCCCATTCTCTCCCCCGATCGAGATATCCTCTATTTCGCCCAAGAAAGATTGATTGAATTATCATATCAAAAATTTGGAGCGTGAAGTGCAATTATATTTATTTTGTTTTTTGGAGGGGGTATCCAAATTAAGATTATCAATTAGAATAATTTATGGTTTAGAATAATTTATAGTTGGCTCAATTGGACCAATAAAATGAAGTATCCAGGCTCCGTTTAGAAAAAACCCAATTAGTAATATATCTATGATTACTATGTTTATCATATTCTATTTAGAAACAGGAGCGATCTCAAACTGTTTAATCAATCGAGTAATATAATATAACGAATACATTGAATATTTGGCAGAAGACATGAAAGAAATTAAAAAAAAAAGCCATAGCAAAAACACGTGGTATTGGGGCATTTGCCCTATATGTGCAAATAAAAATCGGGCCGATCTTTACTCGGAGTAGAGCATAAACCTAAAAAAATTGAAGAAGCCCATTCCGGAACAAGAAAATGACATCGTGATTTGGATTCGATCTCGATGAAACAATAAATCAATGAGAAGTTCGTTTGATAAGTTTAGTAGATTACTTTTATATATTTTTTTTATTTATAGGTAAAGTAAACAGACCAAAACTAATCTTTCTTGAAAAATACAAGAAAAAGCCCTTTGTTAGAAGTTGTTAGAAGTTAGAAGGAGCCCACTATGAAAAAAGAATGAGGGCTGTAATCTACACATTGATTCTTTTTTTTCGCGATTTTTGGTAAACCGTATGCATCAAAAGGTGCGCGTACGGTTCCTAAGGATACAATTTTATCCTAATCAACCGACTTTATCGAGAAAGATTACTTTTTTTAGGCCAAGAGGTTGATAGTGAGATCTCGAATCAACTTATTGGTCTTATGGTATATCTTAGTATAGAGGATGATATCAAAGATCTGTATTTGTTTATAAACTCTCCCGGAGGGTGGGTAATACCCGGAGTAGCTATTTATGATACTATGCAATTTGTACGACCAGATGTACAGACAATATGCATGGGATTAGCCGCTTCAATGGGATCTTTTATTCTAGTCGGAGGAGAAATTACCAAACGTCTAGCATTCCCTCATGCTCGGCGCCAATGAGTTTTGTATTTGAGAGAAAAAAGAAGACTATGCCTTCGCCATATGAAATATGACTATTAAGTAATAATAGCATGGCATTTTGAATTCGATATGAAAATTTTTTTTTTAATTTTTTTTTCAAAAACTATTAGATTATATATCGAAGGAGTAGTATGAGATAAGGGGCATTTCCGATTTTATCTGATCTATCGGAAATCTATTGCAGCGTCACAAACTTTTTTGTTTTCACGCCGGAAGGCTAATTATGTTATGAAAGAATACAAAAAAAAAGAAACTTTGGGATTGCTGAATAAAAGACTAAATAAATATATAAATAGAAAGCAACGGAGCCATCATAGTATTTTTTAACTACTCCAAAATAAAAGGAAGGATGGTTATTGGATTATTTACCGATCAGGGTCTGGTCTGATAGACCCTATATTTTCTGTTTCTTCGATGGGAGGTAAAAGCGAATTCCATTGTAGAGCCGTATGCAATGCGAAAAAGATGCCTGTACGGTTGTTCAATTCTATCTTGTTTTTCGTATTATTATTCTTTATTTTATTTCTTCTCTTTGATTTATCTTCGAGATAGAAGAACCATTTATTATGTTATATAATCAGGGTAATGATCCATCAACCTGCTAGTTCTTTTTATGAGGCACAAACGGGAGAATTTATCCTGGAAGCGGAAGAACTGCTGAAGTTACGCGAAACCATCACAAGGGTTTATGTACAAAGAACGGGCAAACCCTTATGGGTTGTATCCGAAGACATGGAAAGAGATGTTTTTATGTCAGCAACAGAAGCCCAAGCTCATGGAATTGTTGATGTTGTAGCGGTAGAATAAAAAATAGAAGGGATTTCGCGCAAATACGCAATATTAAATTTTATCTTCTTATATTTAATATATCTATTAATATAGAATTATTAATATAGAAGTAATGCCTAATCATCCGGTTAGGATCGATCTAAACCAACTCATTATGTATACGAGTCAACATGCCAACTATTAAACAACTTATTAGAAAGACAAGACAGCCAATCAGAAATGTCACGAAATCCCCCGCCCTTGGGGGATGCCCTCAGCGACGAGGAACATGTACTAGGGTGTATGTGTGACTCGTTCAGAGCATGGACTGGGACAAAAGAAACGAACCAATTTTTCCAGTATCAGTGGTCAGTACCAATAAATAGGATAAAATGGAAGAACTCCATTCACTATCTAAAAAGGATCTATCATATCCTTCTATTTATTGTGTATCAAATTTTATGGTTTTTATTGGTGTAAATCCAATCGTCTCAATTTTCAATTTAAGATGAGAAAGAATTTCCCATTGGGAGCAAATGGTTATCCATTAAGCAGGGTAAATACTATTTAAATTAAAAGGCAGAAAGATTATGCCCTTACTCTTGCAACAACGGACTAACAGGGTCAGCTACACAGCTAATCTTCATAATTAAATATCGTTACTGTATAGGTGGATCTCGTTGTGAAAGACTGATTACTGGATAATTCATGGGTAGAGCCAAAGAGTGTGAACTGTACAAGTTAACAATAGCCTTGATTAAATGAAAGATAAGGGCTCCGGTGTATAGAGGGGACCTCGCCGTTTAAAAAGTAACCATAGAAACGATGGAACCCACGATTTTTTTATCCATTTAGATTTACTACTTTTTTTGTTTTTATTTAATATGCTTTTTTAATATCTAGTATCGCTATCAATACAATTTCTTATTTCGCGGTGAAATGCCTAGAAAAAAAGAAAAAATCGTGGTCGGGAAGGTTATAGTAGCAAAAGCCATTGGAGTTTTTTTTTTATACATTGGAAGAATCCGTTTTGTTAGTAATAAACTAGGAAAGGGAAAGGAATAACTGAAAGAAAGGAAATCAATTAGTTATTCATCGAAGTTTCATTTATTCAATGACCAGAATTAAACGAGGATATATAGCTCGGAGACGTAGAACAAAAATTCGTTTATTTGCATCAAGCTTTCGAGGGGCTCATTCAAGACTTACTAGAACTATTACTCAACAGAAAATAAGAGCTTTGTTTTCGGCTTATCGGGATAGAGGTAGGCAAAAGAGAGATTTTCGTCGTTTGTGGATCACTCGGATAAATGCAGTAATTCGCGGTAAAAGCGTATACTATAATTATAATAGATTAATACACAATCTATACAAGAGGCAGTTGCTTCTTAATCGTAAAATACTTGCGCAAATAGCTATATTAAATAGAAATTGTCTTTATATGATTTCCAATGAGATTATAAAATAAGTATATTGGAAGGAATTCATCGGAATGTTTTAAATTTAAAATGGAGTTCACTGGAGAATTAACTCCGGGAAGGTAGAATAGAAATTAGTATGATAAAATATATAAAATAGAATAATAAAGTCGTCAAAATGAACAAACAACACGTTCAATAAAAAAGAAAAAAAGATTGATTCTTTTTTTTTCTTATGATACGACAATAAAATCTGGATTCGCAAATTTTTCGAACAAAATATCAATCCGCCTTTGAATTCGTATTGGAATTTTGCTTCAAATGAAGAGTAAGCCTATTTCTTTTTGATTCTAAGACCAGTAGTTCTAGTGGTCGACTCACCTCTTTCAAATTGTTTCTCATTATTAAGAAAAGGTAACAAAGATAAAATACGAGCTTGCTTTATAGCAATAGTAATTAATCGTTGTTGTTTTAAGTTTAATCTATTCACCCGTCTAGATAATATCTTTCCTTGTTCACTAATAAATCGACTAATTAAACTCATGTTTCTATAATCAATTCGATCCCCCGAGCCAATCGGGGGCAAACGCCTACGAAAAGATCGCTTGGATTTAAAATAGAGTCGCTTGGATTTATCCATGATTTGTTTATTCCTTATCCCGAAAATCCTATTTCAATGAGGGATTTTGTTTTGTTTATCTTTAAATATATAATATATATATAATATATGTCATTTTTAATCTTCCTTGGAAGGGTGACATACAAGCGATCGGATCGGTTCGATTTATTTCTTTATCTCCCCATGAATTGTATGTTTGTAACAAAAGGGACAGAATTTTCTCAATTCCAATCGACTAGGCGTATTATGTCGATTCTTTTGAGTAATATATCTGGAAATACCAATACTCATTGATTCCTTATTAGCACCATTTCGATTAGCACTATTTCGAGTACAATTGGTACATTCCAAAATAACGGTTACTCGAACGTCTTTACCCTTGGCCATGAACCTCCTTTGGATTTTTGATCCACCCAACTGTTCTATTTTTTCCGATCCAAACAGAAGAAAGGAACGAAAAAAAAAAATAGAAGTTGCTACCTCGAAATCAAATTCTGAAAGATTTCGTTGAAATCAAGATAGTAATAAAATAGTAAGAATAAGTAATACAATGATTTCTAACTACATTTCTAATCCCAGTATAGTATTTAAATAGTATTTAATTTTTCATTTAAGTATTTTGTATGATATTGTTGACCTAGCCATCAATTTCCATTTACGTTCTCATTCTCTTATTAATTATAATTAATAAGAGAATGAAAATTAGAGTCCCGGCCCGAGTTCCGAGTTTTACTGAGGTTGAATCCACTTTTATTCTTTCTCTTTTCGAACTTATTCTAATTTTAAAAATTCTAAAATTAAAAGAAGGGAAGGGGAGGGATTAGTTACAGATATTTGATTATATCTCTAATTTTCTTTACCCCTTCCCATGTCAATAACTAGAATTAAAAAAAGGAGAATATCAACGCATCCGGGAATAAACGATTGATCTCTATCAATAGACCTGCTAAAGACCCGAACCATAGAGTACTTACTACCGGTGCCACGGACAGATATGTTTTTAGATCTCGCATTTAAAATCCTCCTTCTTTATTGTATTTATTGTAATTTGTAATACATATGTATATGTAGTTAATGATCACTTGTATTTGTATGCGGAATCCCTAATTCAAATTCAAATGTACAATGATCTAATTCAAATTGAAATGTACAATGATTCAGTAGCTATTCCTTTTATTAAAAAAAAAATACGCCCTTTTATGTCCCAGCATTCCCGAAAAAATTATATTCATTTTTTTTAGCGGGTTTAATTATACGTTACGTATGTATATAAGTCTTTTATTATAATAAAATATATGTTATATGATATGAGATGAGATAAAAAAGAAGAAATGACAAGATAATTTTTGTATATGAATGGATAAAATAAAGATGTGGAAAACAATACAGGTATTCTCTACAATGACACTGTCGACCAATGGAAAGGGATGTAGCGCAGCTTGGTAGCGCGTTTGTTTTGGGTACAAAATGTCACGGGTTCAAATCCTGTCATCCCTACCTATTACTTATATTATGAGCCGTAACGAGGGATTAATTGAAATCGATTTTAATTGGGTATAATCAATCTTTAATTTTACAATATTCATATATTTTACAATATTCTATATATTACAATATTCTATATAATAGTAGATGCATGCAAAAATATATTAGGGTTACAAAATATTTATAAAGCGCTCTTAGTTCAGTTCGGTAGAACGTGGGTCTCCAAAACCCGATGTCGTAGGTTCAAATCCTACAGAGCGTGATTCCATTCTTGTTATTCTTAGGTCAAAATTAAAATTACAATGAAATAATTGAACAGCAATCTAAATTTCCCCCCCCCCTATGGATTAAAATTAAAACAAGTAGGAGGTCAATCAAAAAAAGAGATATTAATTAATCAAAGGTCCAACTGATCGCCACGTCTGTATTGTAAATATGCAGTTACAAATAATCCAGCCAAAGTAATAGGAATTAGACCTAAGACAATTCCAAATAGCAAAACTTCAATCATTTCATTTGTTTGAAAGGGGAAAGGGAGAGGTAATATCTATTCTTAACTATTTATTCGTATTGCACATGAATCTGAATGACTAAGAATTGGAAATTGACACGGTAAGAAACTATAGAATATATGGAATACCACAGAAATCTTTCTAGAAAGATTTCTTTTTTTTATGATTTTTTTATGAATTGTTCATTCAATAAATTTCAAATAAGTCGTATCTTGTTTAAACTGATAAATAGAACCGAAGTTATAGTTAAAACCGCTAGTAGAAAACCGAAATAACTAGTTATGGTAGGCATAAAGAGTCTAAATGAAATATGTTCTTTTTTATACATATGTTTATAAAGCACTTCCCTAAATTTCAATTTTGGTTTTGAAAGATACAAACAAGGATAAGCAAAAATACCAATTGAAAGAATAAGTTTAATTGAAAGTTTTTGATTCAGCAATTATTATCATAATAGACAGTAATAACAAAAATAGAGTGACATAGGTAATAAATCACCTCATCATCTGTGATATCTAATCATCCCGCGATTCCGAATCAACGGATTAGATTCATTGTGCAACTCTTAAAAACTAATATTACTATTAATATTACTATAATATTAGTATAGTTAATATAATATTAGTTTTTTTATAATTATAAATAAGAAAAAAAATAATAAAAAACTGTGTTGGGTAACTTCATTCTATTATTGTATCGAATATCTCGTGTATTTTCGAACCAAGAATGACCTTATAGTATAATGCCTTTTACTTTATTACTTTCCTTTTTTTTTACTTTAATTTGAACTCATTAGATTCAGCAGTAGGTTCATTCACATAATATCTCGAATGAGAAGAAAAAGAGTTTCGAA